GGTTGAACCCACACGTAAAAATAACATTGCAATAAATTGATAAGGTAATATTTCCATTTACTCATCAGGAGAGGCGTGCCTTTTGAGCCCAAAAAGGCTTTTCCTTGATACCTAACATAATGAATAAAAGGATCCTTGAACAACCCTAGCTTGGATTGAATAGAAAAGCCTTCTAAAAGAAGTTTTTTTATTTTTCCATAGAAATGGATTCGCTCAAAAAAGATTCCAAAAGATGTTGATCGTAAATGAAACGATTGGTTACGAATAAAACCGAGTATGGATTCGGATTCACATACATGAGAATTATAGAGGAACAAGAAAGATTTTTGATTCCTTTTTAAAAAAATGGAAATGGAGTTCTTTAGTGTAATAAGACTATTCCAATTATCATACTTGTAAAGAAAGAATCGGACTAAATGTAACGAAGAAGCATCTTTCACCCAATAGCGGAGGGTTTGAACCAATATTTCGAGATGGATGGGAGGGGTTATTTCTATATCTGACACATAAGTTAAATGTACCAATTGGTCTTCTAAAAAAGGAAATAAGGAATGAATTGAGCGTAAATTCTGAAATTTGACTATTTCTTTCCTTTCGAAGGAAGATTCAAGTCGTAGAGAAAATAAAATTTCTATAATTACTGAAAAAACTTCTGATAGCATTTGAGAATATAAATTCTTGTTGTGCCCCAAAAATGCATTTTGCTTAGAACCACCATTAGTATTAGTAAAAAGAGCTAGATGATTCTGTTGATACATTCGATTAATTAAACGTTTAAGAAGTAGAAAACTTAATTTTTTGTCATAATCCACATTTTCCAACAAAACGGACCTATGATCATGAGCAAATGCATAAATATATTCTTGAAAGATAAGTGGATATAGGAAGTCATGTTGACGAGACTTATCGAGTTCTAAATATCCTTTAACTTCCTCCATTTAAAATAGAAATTCAATTTGAATAAAAGATAATGGATTTCGTGGATTATCAAATGATACATAATGCGATACAGTCAAAACAAGGTATTAGAGGAATATAAAGAATAAACCCCTAAAGAATAAACACCTCGGAGATAGTAAACTCATCAACGGACTCTCTATCCTCTCTTTTCCATATAAAAAACTTTGATTCATTATAAGAAGGTGGTTAGAAATCCTTTATTTTTCCAACTTAATCGCTCTTTTGATTTTGGAAAATGGATATTTATCAATATACGGCTTCTTTTACACAGTCATCCCCACTCTAAAAGGGAGAATAGTTAGGATTTTTTTTTTTAATGGATAATCCATTCATGGGAGAAACCTTTCCCGGAGCAGGCACTAATATATTTATAACGTATAATTAGATCGGGTAGTCATTCAAATTACGAAGATAAGCACGTGGCTTTTTGTTTCCCTACAATTGGAGCCAAAGGGCTCTATCCATTTATTCACCTGACCCAACTTTCAATTCATTTTATTTTGCTCCAAGAATGCAAATCAGGACCAAACTTTTAAGAATGAAATATTCTCAGAATTCTCTATTGATACGACATGCTATTTTTTCCAGTCATTCCTATTTCGGATCAGTCGTGGTCGTACAAACTCTACCGACGGTATGGACGAATCCCTTGCTTCATCCAGATATGTAAAAGATCCTAGTCGCACTTAAAAGCCGAGTACTCTACCGTTGAGTTAGCAACCCCAACCAAGCCAAAAAGGAAAGTCTATAAATCTAATCAAAACCAAACTAAAGATTGCATAACACAATCAAAACATTGAACTAAGAACTAATAAAAAATGAAGGAAAGAAAAACGAAAATCTATGGAACGAAGATGAAATGGATCTTTTTCTTTTTATCCACGATCTAATTATATTTGTTCGATAGACTGTTGTCAAGATAAATGTTGAGAAAAAAATACAATACAAAAACGACAAGAAACTCCATTCTAAATTAATAAGAAAAAAAGAAGGACTTGTGTTGGATTGGCACTACATGGATTAGCTACATAGATAATAGATAGATAAAAACTAAATGGAAATAGCAAATATGAAAACAATATATTGGAATTAATTAATCACGAAGTTGACAAAGCAAGTTTAATCTCATTCTTTAGAACTGCAAAGAAAACCATCCAATTAAAGGGAAGATCATAATTTTCTATTTGTAGATCCAAATTCTTGAGTTATTCTATTCATTTGAAGATTTTTCTATCAATATCAAACCAATACAAGGTATTTTCATTCTTATCATGTGATTTTAGAGGAACAATAAAAAATGGGTTCTGATTAAAGAGAATAGTAAAGAAAAGTTATAAAAAATTAGATTAGATCCGAGTCATACCCACACTTTTTTTTTCTTTCATTTTGATTGATTAAGAAAAAGTTCCCTAAAAACATCTGCCTTCTTTGAAATATCATGAACAGTTCCTGTCGGTTTAGCCCCCTTTTCAAGGAAATAGAGAATAGCGGGAACATTTAAATGGGTTTGATTCCTTATCGGATCATAAAAACCCACTTTACGAAGATCTCTTCCTTCTCTTCGGGCTCGAACATCAATTGCAACAATTCGATAAATGGCTCATTGGGATAGATGTAATACCCCCCCCAGAACCGTATAAGAAGTTTTCCCCTCGTACGGCTCACGAAAAAATGATTCGAAATTCTATAATTTGAATGCCAAGTAGATCCCTAAAATCATTAAATAAATAGAATCACAATAAAGCCCTTTCTTGTTTCTAAAAAAACAAAAAAGACATTCGTACTCATAACTCAAGTTAGATAACTCTCAAATAGTTCAAAGAATGACCTTAGGAATTTCAGTTATTGAGCGGGCTCTAACCCCTTTCTGTCTCGTTTAGAAGTTTTTTTTCTTTTCTAGCTATTAAGACAATTGAAAAAGTCTTTCCTTGTTCCACGATCTTTTATCTTTGCTTTGAATCCTTGGGTTTAGACATTACTTCGGTGATCCTTAATCATTTCAAAATGGCAGCAACATACCCTTTTTTTATGATTTCTTATATCAAAGAATCATTCGAATGATTGATTCCCACTTTATACACTTTGAATCAAAAGAGTTTTACCAATTCGAAAAAACGGGTTTGAAACGTGTTCGAATTCGATCCTTTCGATTTATATCTTGAAGATAAACTTACGAAGTTGTTCCAACTTATTCATTGACACTCACCCTAGATCCTTGCCCCTGAGAAATCAATAGTTTCTACTCGAGCTCCATCATATTATGTACTATTTGAATTCTAATCGAGAATAATAGAACAGAAGAAAAGATGTCGAGCCAAGGGCACCTTCATTGCTATCTAAAATGACGGATGTAAGAATCCACAGCTGATCATGTCCTTCAAGTCGCACGTTGCTTTCTACCACATCGTTTCAAACGAAGTTTTACCATAACATCCTATAGTTTAGAAATGGAATCATGAGTAGTCATTGGTTTGGTCAGTACTCCTTATATAGTAATGCATTTTACGTGTATATGGGTGGCGAAATTCTTTTCTAAGGAAATCCTCACGAAGAATTTCACTTAAATCCCCTCTTAAATCCTCTATTTAAATCCCAAATTTTATTGTATATTATTGTATAAAAAATATTGTATTATATTTATATAATTATAGAAGAATAGAATTCTATAATAAAAATACAATAGAAATAAGATGAATAAACGAGTCCTGTTTAATGAATCTGCATCTTCGAGTACCGAGAACTCACAGGAAATCATGGAAACTATTGAAAAAAATTCCTACTTCGACATCATTATTTGGACATCATTATTTGAATACAGTACATTTTTTTCAGCCTATCCTAAGATAGAAAAATCCATCTTTCTTTTCGAATTCAACCATCAATAGGTTAAGGAAAATAGCTAAGTAAAAAAAAGAAAATTCCGGTTTTTTATGAAGTAGATAAAAAGAGGTATGTATATCTGTGAAAAATTTTTCTTCCTTATTGCTTTATCTGATCAAAGAAATAGGAATCGAACGAGTAAAGGATTTCCGTATCTATTCGCTAAGTTAAACAACTGTCAACTTAATTATGGATTAACTATTTCAATTAAAAGGGTCACAAGCATTTATCACAAAAAGAAAAACACTGTTGTTACTGAAATAGAACGATACATTGAAGTCCCCACTTGAAAGTCAATTTTCTGTAATCTTTCCATAAAGTGACTAGAATTGTTATCTATATCTATATTTACAATTATTAATTCATTTTTGGAATTAGAGCCAAAATAGAAATACCTACAAAAAGGGGGTTCAAAGAAAAAAGCATCTGTTACGTATGTAATTTACTTGATCTTTTATTAATGAGGTTTCATAGAACAGATCAAGGTATTAAAATGGATACTTTTCGTTATGGAGATGATGAAGCATAAATAAAAAGCAGGCTTTTTTCCGAGATGCACTAGGTGAGCTAGTCTAGATATAAAAAAAGGATTCGGATTAAGCTCTTGTTCCTAGTTTTTATTTTACCCCACTAGAGTCTTGTCTGAAGAGACTTAATACCCTTGATTGAATTCCATTTCTACCAAGAAATATCTTTTATTTTAATCTTTAAATTAAGGGAGCCAGCAGATACAGTTTTTCTAAGTACTTACCTTGTTATTGTAAATAAACGGGGGTTTTGAAAAAAAAAAATCTTTCTTTATTCACATATAATCAATATCCTCTGGGACGGAAGGATTCGAACCTCCGCATAGCGGGACCAAAACCCGTTGCCTTACCACTTGGCCACGCCCCACTGCATTTAAATTCTTCACTAATAAACACTACTGTTAGTATTGGTTATTCGTCAATTCCAGCCAAAATTTCTATGGAATGAATAATTTTTAACACGTGTTGATATAGAATTATATAAAAATGGATTGATCATTACATATAATTGAATTAAGATATAAGATATTGTATGAAATTCAAATTTCTTCTATTTCAAATTTGAATTGAAAATGGAAGGATTTTTATTGGGGTAAGTTCAAAGAAAAAGAAGGGTTTTTGAGTCTATTTTACTTTCTTCATTTTCCCTTATATCAATAACTCAATCAAAAAGCAATTATCTCCAAGAACAAAAAACTTTTGTTATGCTTAATATCTTCAGTTTGAGTGGTATCTGTCTTAATTCTGACCTTTATTCGATTCATTTTTTATTTGCCAAATTACCTGAGGCCTACGCCTTTTTAAATCCAATTGTAGATCTTATGCCAGTTATACCCCTGCTATTTTTTCTCTTAGCCTTTGTTTGGCAAGCTGCTGTAAGCTTTCGCTGAGCTATTTAATAGAATACTGTTCTAGAAAAAAACTATCCTAGAAAAATGCATGCTTTATTCGATAAAAATGCTAACAATTGATAAGATCAGATAGAGCTGAGCTCTTGGTGCAAATAAAATAGTTGCGCTAAATCTGGATCACCTCATTTCTGCATTCTGACCCTTTTCCGGTGAAAAACTCGAGTGGGTTACTCAAGAATTAACTATTTTTGTTTTAGATATTAAAAAAACTTTTGGTAATGAAAGAGTCTTCTTCCAAATATTACAAATGAATTTATGAAAATTCATTTTTTTTTGAAACTGCTTCATTTCTTAGTATCAAAATAGTTAGGATATGTGGTATAAAAATGGCGAATCTATTCTCTTTTTTATAAAAAAAATGATATTGGAGATTGTGTAATGCTTACTCTCAAACTCTTCGTTTACACAGTAGTTATATTCTTTGTTTCTCTCTTCATCTTCGGATTCCTATCTAATGATCCAGGACGTAATCCTGGACGAGAAGAATAAAAAAATAGGATAAGACTTTTTCCTTTCTTTTGCTTTATTTTCAGATTTTCTTAAAATTTTTTCGATTTACTCCTTTAAATTTAATTTAAATTTAAATAGGAATTTTACTTTAACAAAATAAAAAGGATTTCCTTTCCGATAAATATTAAAGAAAACGAAAAGATAACTTCAACGGAAACGGAAAGAGAGGGATTCGAACCCTCGGTACGAATCGCTCGTACAACGGATTAGCAATCCGACGCTTTAGTCCACTCAGCCATCTCTCCAGTTGAAAAAGAATAAGTACTATGTTACATTACTTAACTTAACATGTATAAGGTAAGGATTGAAAAGAGTATTTCTTCTTGATTTTTCCTTTATTATATAAATCTAAAGAAGGTTTAACCGCAATCCCATGATTTTTTTTTGATAAAGTAAGAGTAAGGGCTTTCTCATTCCCACGGCCTGGCCGGGTTAGTACCTAGCCGGGCCTTTTCAAAATACTTTAGTCTAAAAGGGATTATTCTTTCTTTTTTTTTTTACTAGATATAGTTGGAACTAATTCCGAAAACTAGACGTAAAAAAAAAGAAAGGATAATTAAAAGGATCCTCTCCTTTTTATTTGATAAATTCTTTACTTGAAAAAAGGGGGTTAAATTATTTAACCGTGGATTCTTCCATCAGATATTTTTAGGTTATAACTGAAGTTATTTTATCGAAAACCTAATTGGTCAAAAACCCTCGAGCAAAAAAAGATAGAACAGGTTATTTAACTAATCCCTTTTATTAATAATTAAATAATTAGAGTCACCTGAGAAAAGGCATCAACACCCTATTTTTGCTGATACCGCTACAATTTTTTTTGTTCGACAAAAACCCATTTCTATACAATAATGACATTGTAGCGGGTATAGTTTAGTGGTAAAAGTGAGATTCGTTATATGAATCCCCTAATAGTTAAGGGGTCCTTCGGTTTTCTTTGTATTCCGAACAAAAACTTCATTTCTTAAAAAGGATTTAACCCTTTACCTCGCAATGACAAATTCGAGGACAAATCCACATTCTCGTGATTTTTATCCAAATTTGAATTAAAAATTTGAAAATTGGATTCTGAAATTACGAAACAGAATTGTTATTGAATTGGATTAATACTTCCAATTGAATGAGTATGAGTAAAAGATCCATGGATAAAGTAAAAAAATTTCTAATCGTAACTAAATCTTCTATTTTTATTTGTCGAGGGAAAATTGAAGCAAAATAGCTATAAAATGATGACTTTGGTTTACTATAGACATCAACATATTCGTTTAGCTCGGTAGAAAAAAGGCTTTTCCTCAGGATTCTCTCCACTAGAAATAGAGAACGAACTAACTAGAAAGATTTTTCTAATCTTCCTCTTATAGAGGGATCATCTATAAAGCGAGCTGTCTTGAATGTATTCAAGATAGAAAAGCTGACATAGATGTTATGGGTCAAATTTTGTTGCTTTTTTTTTCGTTCACAGCTTCAATCATAGAATTTCTCCATCTTCCATAAAGGAGCCGAATGAAACCAAAGTTTCATGTTCGGTTTTGAATTAGAGACGTTAAAAATCCTGAGTTGACGTCGACTATAACCCCTAGCCTTCCAAGCTACCGATGCGGGTTCGATTCCCGCTACCCGCTTTTTCGTTTTTTTCTATATTTATCTATTTATATTATATTTACTTTTATATATATTTTTATATCTATAATATCTATAATATAAGTAAATAA